CTACAAACAATTCGCGCTAAAATTGATCATTGTTCCTATACAATTCGAACTATCTATGGAGTATTAGGCATAAAAATTTGGATATTTGTGGACGAGGAATAATGAATAATGAACCTTTATTTTATTTGTCTTGCCGGCCTGCCCAACAATAGAACAAAAAAAGAAAATGACAAACTGTTTTCATCCTTTTTACGTTAAATCAAACAAAAATGAGCAATTCTAATTCTATAAGATTTAATAAAAATTCGATTGACCATTTAATTTAATATAATTGCTATGCTTAGTGTGTGACTCGTTAGTTTTTTTAGAGTTCGTTTATAGTTGGGATTAAAAAAAAAAAAATGACTAACCCCCACTATGAACTTACTAACTATATAAACTAATAACCAACTTATTGCTTCGTATTGTCGAGATTCCAAAAAACAGTCACTATATGACTGGATCGATCATATAGTTGTAGCAACTGAAAATTTTTCAAAAAAAAAAAATAGAAATCTGATTATAGGTTGCAAGGCAAAAAAAAGGGGGGATGTGGATAAATGGAAGGATGATAGAAAGAGAGAACAAAAGTATCAATGATATATGATTCCAAATATGTATGGTCTATGAATTATCTCACAAAAGGCAGTGTGATAAAGCATCAATACCGATACTGATATAAATAATAAAGATAAGATAATAAAGATATAAATAATAAAGATAATAAAGATAAAGAGCCTCGGGTTAATAGAAACTAAGGAAATTGACTCGGGAACGAATTTTGTCGGGGGCTCCATTGCGGAGTTCGGGCCTAACCATTAACGAAGAGGCTATGGGAACGACAGAACCTGTGATTATATAAGTAAGATTCTCTTGAAAACGAATCTTAATTATTCATTGGGTGGGATGGCGGAACGAACCAAGAACAAATTGATTTATTGATTTATTCTAAAAAGTCATGAATTGACCCTACGAATGAAGCAGGAAAGAGTCAATATTCGCCCGCGAAACCTTTAGTTTTAGTTATTGAATTACAATATTTTGGCACGATTCAATAGGAAAAAAATAAGAATTCATTACGTTATATGTTATATTAAAGAAGCATTCTATAATTATTCTATAATTCTATAAATAAAAAAATATATATATATATATAGAAATGTCCGGTTGTATGGTATATACAGCTTACTCTTACTATCTTACTATATAACAATACTATTAACAAATTCAATTTCAATAAATCCCATTACATTACTAAGTCTAAGTGTAGTGTTCTAAGTGTAGTGTATTGTATATTATTTATTTTATTAAATACACGTGTATCCGCAGTAATATTAATGAATCGTTTCATTCGTGAGGAGCCGGATGAGAAGAAACTCTCATGTCCGGTTCTGTAATAGAGGTGGAATTTATTTAAGAAACAACCATCAACTATAACCCAAAAAGAACCAAATTTCGTAAACAACATAGAGGAAGAATGAAGGGAATATCTTGTCGAGGCAATCATATTTGTTTCGGCAGATACGCTCTTCAGGCACTTGAGCCCGCTTGGATCACGGCTAGACAAATAGAAGCAGGACGAAGAGCAATGACACGATATGCGCGTCGTGGCGGAAAAATATGGGTACGTATATTTCCCGACAAACCTGTTACAGTAAGACCCGCGGAAACACGTATGGGTTCGGGGAAGGGAGCCCCAGAATATTGGGTATCCGTTGTTAAACCAGGTCGACTACTTTATGAAATGGGCGGGGTATCAGAAACTGTAGCCAGAGCAGCTATTTCAATAGCTGCGTGCAAAATGCCTATACGAACTCAATTCGTTATTGTGTGATAGGGATGTAGAAATAAAAAAGGGGTATTGATGATGAAAAAATATAGGTTTATTTATTTCTGGACAGGCAATATTTATTTTTTTCTTTATCCTTTGCAGTGAAATAACAGATAAAAAAAATAATATGATTCAACCTCAGACCCTTTTGAATGTAGCGGATAATAGCGGAGCTCGAAAATTGATGTGTATTCGAATCATAGGAGCTGGTAATCAACAATATGCTCATATTGGTGACGTTGTTGTTGCCGTAATCAAAGAAGCAATACCAAATATGCCTCTAGAAAGATCAGAAGTGATTAGGGCTGTAATTGTACGTACATGTAAAGAACTCAAACGTAACAACGGTATGATCATACGATATGATGACAATGCTGCGGTTGTTATTGATCAAGAAGGAAATCCAAAAGGAACTCGAGTTTTTGGCGCGATCGCTCGGGAATTGAGACAGTTGAATTTTACTAAAATAGTTTCATTAGCTCCCGAAGTATTATAGATACTAGTAGATTAGACTATGATGTAGTGAGGTATCTAAAATGGGTCAAGTTAGTAGATTGGATTATGTCTCACGCATATACTTTTAATTAATAAATATATATAAATTTATATTAATATTTTAATATTAAATTAATTTTATTTTAATAATTCAAAAAAACATGTTGATTATATTAAAATTAGGGGATACAAATAATTATAGTTCGTCATGGGTAAGGATACTATTGCCGATATAATAACTTCTATAAGAAATGCTGACATGGATAAAAAAGGAACGGTTCGAATAGCATCTACTAATATTACCGAAAACATTGTTAAAATACTTCTACGAGAAGGTTTTATTGAAAATGTTCGGAAACATCAGGAAAATAACAAATCTTTCTTGGTTTTAACCCTGCAACATAGAAGGACTAGAAAGGAAATATATAGAACTATTTTAAAACGTATCAGCCGACCCGGTCTACGAATCTATTCCAACTATCAAGGAATTCCTAAGATTTTAGGCGGAATGGGGATTGTAATTCTTTCTACTTCTCGAGGTATAATGACAGACCGAGAAGCTCGACTCGAAAAAATTGGGGGAGAAATTTTGTGTTATATATGGTGATCCTCTCCCCCCATTATCCTAATTTTATCTATAACTTCCCATTTATTTGTGAAATAGAGAGCGAGTTTTATATAACCCTTCCACCGTTAGTTGATAACTCAAGGAATTACCTAGAATGAAAGAACAAAAAAGGAATGATAAATATGAAAATAAGGGCTTCTATTCGTAAAATTTGTGAAAAATGTAGACTGATTCGCAGGCGCGGACGGATTATAGTGATTTGTTCCAATCCGAGACATAAGCAGAGACAAGGGTAATCCTTCTAAAATATAAAAAAGAATTTTCGATAAAGAAAAGAAGGACCCATATAAAAAAAGAAAGAATCCGTTTTAACATGAGATGGATATCTCCGCATCTTTCTGTATATTTATGACTTATATTTATGAGATGATAAAATATGACAAAACCTATACCAAGAATCGGTTCACGTAAGAATGGGCGTATTGGTTCACGTAAGAACGGACGTAGAATACCAAAAGGAGTTATTCATGTTCAAGCAAGTTTCAACAATACCATTGTAACTATTACAGACGTACGAGGTCGGGTAGTTTCTTGGGCCTCCGCGGGTACTTCTGGATTCAAGGGCACAAGAAGGGGAACACCCTATGCTGCTCAAGCAGCAGCAGTAAATGCTATTCGTACGGTAGTTGATCAGGGTATGCAACGAGCAGAAGTTATGATAAAAGGCCCTGGTCTCGGAAGAGATGCAGCATTACGAGCCATTCGTAGAAGTGGTATACTATTAAGTTTCGTGCGCGATGTAACACCTATGCCACATAATGGATGTCGACCCCCTAAAAAAAGACGTGTGTAGAAATAAGAATTAAAAGGATTTCAAGAGAAATAAATGATTCAATGATCTAATCTAAAGAATAATATTAGTATGGTTCGAGAGGAAGTAGCCGGGTCTACTCGAACACTACAGTGGAAATGTGTTGAATCAAGAATAGACAGTAAGCGTCTTTATTATGGTCGTTTCATTCTGTCCCCGCTTATGAAAGGTCAAGCCGATACCATCGGTATTGCCATGCGAAGGGCTTTACTTGGAGAAATAGAAGGAACATGTATCACACGCGCAAAATCTGAGAAGGTACCCCATGAATATTTTACAATAGTAGGTATTAAAGAATCAGTCCACGAAATCTTAATAAATTTGAAAGAAATTGTATTGAGAAGTACTCTATATGGAGTTAGAGACGCAGCCATTTGCGTAAGGGGTCCTAGATACGTAACCGCTCAAGATATCATCTCACCACCTTCGGTGGAAATAGTTGACACAACACAGCATATAGCTACCCTGACGGAACCAATTGATTTGTGTATTGGATTACAAATCAAGAGAGATCGGGGATATCGTATGAAACCTACAAATAACTCTAAAGATGGAAGCTACCCTATAGATGCCGTATCCATGCCTGTTCGAAATGCAAATCATAGTATTCATTCTTATGGGAATGGGAATGAAAAACAAGAGATACTCTTTCTCGAAATATGGACGAACGGAAGTTTAACTCCTAAGGAAGCACTTTATGAAGCTTCTCGTAATTTGATTGATTTATTTATTCCTTTTCTACATGCGGAGGAAGAGGGCATTAATTTCAAGGAAAATGAAAACAGGTTTACTCTACCCCTTTTTACCTTTCAAGATAGATTAATTAATCTAAAGAAAACAAAAAAATGCATTCCATTGAAATGCATTTTTATTGACCAATTAGAATTGCCTCCCAGGACCTATAATTGTCTCAAAAGGTCTAATATACATACATTATTGGACCTTTTGAGTAACAGTCAAGAAGACCTTATGAGAATTGACTATCTTCGCATAGAAGATGTAAAACAGATATTGGACACCTTACAGAAGCATTTAGCAAGCGATTTACCTAAGAATAAATTTTCATTGTAAATGAAAATTGTAAATGAAATCCATTATCATTTTTTTTTTCATCTTCAGCACGATCTGTAATCAGAATAGAGTATAATAAAATTAATGTATCTAAGGAATAGTTGCTTCAAAGTGACTCTTTCCTAGATACTTACGCGTGGTATTTCACAGTTGAATTAATTTCATTTAAAAAAGACCTAAAGTTA